TTGATACGGCATTGACTTAGTATTGTAGTATCATATATCAAACTGGGATGTAAGACAGGGCATATGTGCAACTGTTTGCTTTCATATACCATATCTGGTACAGAATATAGAGGGAAAAATTGACCATCAACGAATTTTTAATGTGGATACATATATATCCTTAACATACTGAAACGGCTGCCATTATTGGTATCAAACCAATAGCGATTCATACAAGCTAAATCTTCTAATCGATAATTAGGCCAAAGAAAGAACTTTAATTTAATTAATTCATTTTTATCTCTATCAAGATGTTTACTTTCATCCAAAAATTTACCCCAGTTTTTTATGTTATTCTCGTTGCAAAATACTGGATTTCTATCCACACCATTCCTATTCTTTGAATTGAAAGAAATTAGAATTCTTAATTCTCTACGACGTCTAGACGATAAAATCTTTTCAGGAACAAGCAAATCATAATGATTTTTGTCTCGATTTTCCGTTATTCTTTGATGTCTTGGAGTGGATTCATCCAAATTCTTCTTATCAACATATCTTTGTTCTCGGTATCTTTGATGAGTTTGGTGCTTACTCTTATGAACCAATGAAATACCTATGGTTTGATACATAATCAATTTTCCATAATTTTTTATAGACAGACGAACGGGTTCGATAATCAATACCCCTTTTTTCATCAATTCTGTAAGAGTTAAATTCTTCTGAATCATCATTATATCTAGACTTATTTCTCTTCTTTGAATAGAGGATAGAGTAATTTTTCTTGGATTTATCAGTCTAAGCAGGAGACAATATACCTTGATATTATTGATCATTCTTTGATTCAAAGCATCGTCCCATCTCAATTGAAAAAGCAAATACCGTTTCAGGAAGAAATCCAGTTCTGCTTTTGTGTTGCTCTTGTATTCTTTTTTATTTTTACCCTTTTTCATGGTTGATTCCGCATAATCTTCTTCAATATCTTTTTGTTGGTTTGAGAGAACGGATCCAAGATTTCCTTGGCCTGCGGGTTCTTTTTCTTCTTGATTTCGATTCTTTAATTTCAAAGATTTTTTTTCATTCGCTGGTCTAAAAAAATCCCCTTTTTGCTTTCCATTGATCTTTTTATTTTCACTAGCATTTTCATTTATATTCAAATTTGAAAGAAGTAATTTGCTTGGTATAATCCACGGTTTCATTTTATATGCATTATAAAGTAGCACAAATTCTGGGAAGAACCAAAGTTCCAGATTAGATATGGGGCGGTTTAGTATTTCTTCATTCATTTCCATCCAATCAAAAAATATTTTTTTGTAATTGGGTGGCTTAATTGCTGGATCTTGATGAATTGTAAGATAAAAAAGATCTTGCTTATCAATTTTATCAATTATTTGGTAATTATGAGTCCCAATCTTAATCTTTTTATTACTGTTGGGATCGGTCTTGATCCAGGCCTCAATATCGACTTTTTTTCTAAGAAAAAAATTGAGCATTTTCCAATCAAAATATTTTCTATCTGGATTTTTTTCCATATACATAATATCACCCCTTCCTAGATAATTATTGATAGGAATATCCCCTAGTATATCAAATAATTTTTTTTTATGTGTGGTGTAATTATAAGAAATCTCTTGGTTCTTATTTACTTGTAATGGTGATCCATAAATATATGAGTCTGTCTTAGTTTCATAATTAATAGATTTATATGATAAAAGATCATATCTATAGTATTTTTTAAAATTATCTTTTTGGTTTGGTAATGAATATACTTCAGAATATTTTTTATTTTTGTAATGAAGTAATTGGTCTTTTTCATATGAATCCCATTTTTTTAAATCTTTCGTTTGAGCCGTACGATGTTCATTGACTCTATTTCTCCATTTTTGTGGTATTAATCTAGACCATCCGATCTGAGATAAACCATATTGATAATGACCTCTTAACCAGTTTTTCCATTGATTCGTTCCATAACTTTGAAGTTTCTTATGACTTAATTCGGAATGAAATATTCCTTGTATTCCAAAAGAATCCTTTATTGCAGTTTTAAGAAAAAAAGACGTTCCATGATATTGAAGAACAGATCTTAACTTATACAAATTGATAATTTGGGTTTGTGATAATTTGTAAAATACATATGCTTGCGACAAGGAAGATAAGTCACAAAAGATATGTGAATTCGTCTTACCATTACTAATATTATAAGGTGACTTTTTTATAGTCGAAATAAATCGAATTGTATTTTGATTTGTTTTATTAATTCTTTCTTGATTTGTTTCATTATTGAAAATGTATTTATCAATAATTTTTTTTGTTGATTCAAGAAAAAGTTGTGTATTGATTCTGGGAATATTAATGATACCTAAAAAAATATCTATGTATATTTTTTCAATGAAAAATTTTATAAAATAATGTAATTTACCGATTAATCGAGCGTTTCTTCTTTTTAATATTTGCCAAATATTTTTTGGTGATTGTAAGTCTACATTATAACTTGTTTTGTTAGGACTACTATTTATTCCTGGAG